GTCCATATAGCTTATAATAAAGCATGACACTGAAGATGTCAAGATGGCTGTCACAAACACCTATGGACAAAAGACTTAGTCCTAACCTTACTGTTGGTTTTTGCTAGAGATATACATGCAAGTATCCGCATTCCAGTGAAGATGCCCTAGGCACCCTTTAACCAAGTCGATAGGAGCAGGTATCAGGCACACTTATATTAGTAGCCCAAGACGCCTAGCATTTGCCACGCCCCCACGGGTACTCAGCAGTAGTTAACATTAAGCAATGAGTGTAAACTTGACTTAGTCATAGCAAATTTAAGGGACGGTAAATCCTGTGCCAGCCACCGCGGTCATACAGGAGGCCCAAATCAACATTACTGTGACGGCGTAAAGTGTGGTAACATGATATCCAAGTAACTAAGATTAAAATGCAACTGAGCTGTAATAAGCCCAAGATGCCCATAAGGCCACCTACCAAAGAAGATCTTAGTCTAACGATTGATTGAAATCCACGAAAGCCAGGGCCCAAACTGGGATTAGATACCCCACTATGCCTGGCCCTAAATCTTGATTCTAATAACCTACCCAAGAATCCGCCCGAGAACTACGAGCACAAACGCTTAAAACTCTAAGGACTTGGCGGTGTCTCAAACCCACCTAGAGGAGCCTGTTCTATAATCGATAATCCACGATCTACCTAACCATTCCTAGCTCGAATTTCAGCCTACATACCGCCGTCTCCAGCTCACCCCCCCTGATGGCCCAACAGTGAGCACAATAGTCCACCAACACTAACAAGACAGGTCAAGGTATAGCCCATGGAATGGGAGCAATGGGCTACATTTTCTAATTTAGAACATCACGGCAAAGGGGCATGAAACAGCCCCTCGAAGGCGGATTTAGCAGTAAAGTGGGATAATCAAGCCCTCTTTAAGCCGGCTCTGGGACACGTACATACCGCCCGTCACCCTCCTCGCAGGCGACCAAAATTTATTACATTAATAAGCTATCTAGCTGAAGAGGAGGTAAGTCGTAACAAGGTAAGTGTACCGGAAGGTGCACTTAGACAACCAAGACGTAGCTTTAATAAAAGCATTCAGCTTACACCTGAAAGATGTCTGATGATACCAGATCGTCTTGATGCCAAATTCTAGCCCAATATACATTGACCTGGAATAACAAAGCTACTACCACACACCAAACTAAAGCATTTACTAGTCTTAGTATAGGCGATAGAAAAGACACCCATTGGAGCGATAGAGATCACGTACCGTAAGGGAAAGATGAAATAATAATGAAATAACTAAGCTAAAAATAGCAAAGATCAACCCTTGTACCTTTTGCATAATGGTCTAGCAAGAAAAACCAAGCAAAATGAGTTTAAGTTTGCCTTCCCGAAACCCAAGCGAGCTACTTGTGAGCAGCTATTATGAGCGAACCCGTCTCTGTTGCAAAAGAGTGGGATGACTTACTAGTAGAGGTGAAAAGCCAATCGAGCTGGGTGATAGCTGGTTGCCTGTGAAACGAATCTTAGTTCACTCTTAATTCTCCTCCAAGGAAAATTCACAAACCCTAATGAAGCGAATTAAGGGCAATTTAAAGGAGGTACAGCTCCTTTAAAAAAGAATACAATCTCTACGAGCGGATAAATAACCTAAACAAGAATTACTGTGGGCCTTCAAGCAGCCATCAAAAAAGAGTGCGTTAAAGCTCCTTGACTAAAAAATATATAAACTTTATGACTCCCTCATCATTAACAGGCTAACCTATACGTAAATAGGAGAATTAATGCTAGAATGAGTAACCAGGGTACACCCCTCTGACGACGCAAGCTTACATCCATACATTATTAACAAATCACCAAGATACGACAAATCAAACAAGCAGAGTATCAGGTATATTGTTAACCCGACAGAGGAGCGTCCATTAAGAAAGATTAAAACCTGTAAAAGGAACTAGGCAAACACAAGGCCCGACTGTTTACCAAAAACATAGCCTTCAGCAAACAACAAACAAGTATTGAAGGTGATGCCTGCCCGGTGACCTAGTGTTAAACGGCCGCGATATCCTAATCGTGCAAAGGTAGCGCAATCAATTGTCTCATAAATCGAGACCTGTATGAATGGCTAAACGAGGTCTTAACTGTCTCTTACAGGCAATCGGTGAAATTGATCTCCCTGTGCAAAAGCAGGGATAAACACATAAGACGAGAAGACCCTGTGGAACTTCAAAATAAGCAGCCACACTACAACACATTCACACCCACTGGGTTCACGCATATAAAAGTCTCTGGCATGCATTTTTCGGTTGGGGCGACCTTGGAGAAAAACAGATCCTCCAAAAATTGGACCAAAACTCTAGACTAAGAGCGACTTCTCAACGTGCTAATAGCACCCAGACCCAATATAATTGATCAATGGACCAAGCTACCCCAGGGATAACAGCGCAATCTCCTCCGAGAGTCCGTATCGACGAGGGGGTTTACGACCTCGATGTTGGATCAGGACATCCTAGTGGTGCAGCCGCTACTAAGGGTTCGTTTGTTCAACGATTAACAGTCCTACGTGATCTGAGTTCAGACCGGAGCAATCCAGGTCGGTTTCTATCTATGATGAACTCTTCCCAGTACGAAAGGACAGGAAAAGTGAGGCCAATACCACAGGCAAGCCTCAGCTTTAAGTAATGAATACAACTAAATTACAAAAGGCTATCACACCACAACAACGTCCTAGAAAAGGACAAGCTAGCGTGGCAGAGCTCGGAAAATGCAAAAGGCTTAAGTCCTTTAAATCAGAGGTTCAAATCCTCTCCCTAGCTTTAATGCAAATGGCCAACTACCCCAACCTAATTAACTTTATTATAGCCATCTCATATGCCATCCCAATCTTAATTGCCGTAGCTTTTCTCACCTTAGTAGAACGCAAAATTTTAAGCTACATACAAGGCCGAAAAGGCCCCAATATTGTAGGCCCATTTGGACTTCTGCAACCCCTAGCAGATGGAATTAAACTATTTATCAAAGAGCCAATTCGTCCATCAACATCCTCCCCAATCCTATTTATTATCACCCCAATACTAGCCCTCCTACTAGCAATTTCCATTTGAACCCCTCTTCCAATTCCATTCTCTCTGGCAGACCTTAACCTGGGTATGCTATTTCTATTGACCATATCTAGCCTAGCGGTATACTCTATCTTATGATCCGGGTGAGCCTCCAACTCCAAGTACGCCCTAATTGGGGCATTACGAGCAGTAGCGCAAACCATCTCATATGAGGTTACCCTAGCAATTATTATCCTATCAATCATTATTATTAGCGGAGGCTATACCCTAAACACCTTAGCAATCACCCAAGAACCCCTTTACCTAATTTTCTCTTGCTGACCCCTTGCTATAATATGATACGTATCAACCCTAGCTGAAACAAACCGAGCTCCATTTGACCTTACAGAAGGAGAATCAGAGCTAGTCTCAGGATTTAATGTAGAATATTCAGCAGGACCGTTTGCCTTATTCTTTCTAGCTGAATATGCAAACATCATACTAATAAACATACTAACCGCTATCCTATTCTTCAACCCAAGCCTACTAAACCCACCACAAGAACTTTTCCCAGTAATTTTAGCCACAAAAGTCTTGCTATTATCTGCGGGCTTTCTATGAATCCGAGCCTCTTACCCACGATTTCGATACGATCAACTAATACACCTGCTATGAAAAAACTTCCTCCCCCTAACACTTGCCCTATGCCTATGACATACTAGCATACCAATCTGCTACGCAGGTTTACCGCCCTATCTGAGAATACCACAGGAAATGTGCCTGAACACCTAAGGATCACTATGATAAAGTGAACATGGAGGTATACCAGTCCTCCCGTTTCCTAAATACTTAGAAAAGTAGGAATTGAACCTACACAAAAGGGATCAAAACCCTTCATACTCCCTTTATATTATTTTCTAGCAGAGTCAGCTAAACAAGCTATCGGGCCCATACCCCGAAAATGATGGTTCGACTCCTTCCCCTGCTAATGAATCCTCAAGCAAAAATAATCTTCGCTGTCAGTCTATTGCTAGGAACAACTATTACTATCACAAGCAACCATTGAGTTATAGCTTGAACAGGACTTGAAATCAACACCCTAGCTATTTTACCCTTGATCTCAAAATCTCACCACCCGCGGGCTATTGAAGCCGCAACCAAATATTTCCTAGTACAAGCAGCTGCCTCAACCCTTGTACTATTCTCAAGTATAACTAATGCATGGCACACAGGTCAATGGGATATTACCCAACTAACTCATTCAACATCATGCCTGATTTTAACCGCAGCTATCTCAATTAAACTAGGATTGGTACCATTCCATTTCTGATTCCCAGAAGTTCTTCAAGGCTCATCACTAACCACAGGTCTCCTAATATCAACAATCATAAAACTCCCACCAATCACCCTACTATTCATAACTTCCCAGTCGCTAAACCCCACATTACTAACCACTCTGGCCATTCTATCCGCAGCTATTGGAGGATGAATAGGACTTAACCAAACACAAATCCGAAAAATCCTGGCTTTCTCTTCTATCTCGCACCTAGGCTGAATAACTATTATCCTCGTATATAACCCTAAACTCACACTACTAAACTTCTACCTATATGCCCTAATAACTTCAACCATATTCCTAACTTTCAACTCAATAAAAGTTCTAAAACTATCGACACTAATAACCGCATGAACAAAAACACCATCACTTAGTGCAATCTCCCTACTAACACTCATATCTTTAGCCGGCCTCCCCCCTCTGACCGGTTTCCTCCCAAAATGAATAATCATCCAAGAACTAACTATGCAAGAAATAGCCCCAACAGCAATCATTATCTCTCTACTGTCTTTACTCGGACTATTCTTCTACCTACGCCTTACGTATTGCGCCACAATCACGCTCCCACCACATACCACGAACCACATAAAACAATGACATACTAATAAACCAGTCAACATATCAATCGCTATTCTAACCACACTATCAATCATACTTCTCCCTGTATCTCCAATAATCTCTGCCATTATCTAAGAAACTTAGGATCACTTAAACCGAAGGCCTTCAAAGCCTTAAACAAGAGTTAGACCCTCTTAGTTTCTGCTAAAATCCGCAGGACATTATCCTGCATCTCCTAAATGCAACTCAGGTGCTTTAATTAAGCTAGGATTTTTAAACGCCACCCCCGCTAGACAGATGGGCTTCGATCCCATGATACTATAGTTAACAGCTATATGCCCAAACCAACAGGCCTCTGCCTAGTAGACCCTGGCACATGATTAATGCGCATCAATGAGCTTGCAACCCACTATGAACTTCACTACAGAGTCGATAAGAAGAGGAATTAAACCTCTGTAAAAAGGACTACAGCCTAACGCTTAAACACTCAGCCATCTTACCTGTGACTTTCATTAACCGATGATTATTTTCAACCAACCACAAAGACATTGGTACCCTGTACCTAATTTTCGGTGCATGAGCCGGAATAGTTGGTACCGCCCTTAGCCTCCTTATTCGAGCAGAACTAGGCCAACCTGGAGCTCTACTAGGAGATGACCAAATCTACAACGTAGTAGTTACAGCTCATGCTTTCGTAATAATCTTCTTCATAGTCATACCAATTATAATCGGGGGATTCGGAAACTGACTAGTTCCTCTGATAATTGGCGCCCCAGACATAGCATTCCCACGAATAAACAATATAAGCTTCTGACTACTCCCACCATCATTCCTACTACTTCTAGCTTCATCAACAGTAGAAGCAGGAGTAGGAACAGGATGAACTGTTTACCCTCCATTAGCCGGAAACCTAGCCCACGCTGGAGCTTCAGTAGATCTAGCTATCTTCTCACTCCACCTAGCAGGTATCTCCTCAATCCTAGGAGCAATCAACTTCATCACAACAGCAATTAATATAAAACCTCCTGCCCTATCACAATATCAAACTCCACTGTTTGTATGATCCGTACTAATTACAGCAGTACTTCTCCTACTTTCCCTACCTGTTCTCGCAGCTGGAATCACCATACTACTAACAGACCGAAACCTTAATACTACCTTCTTTGACCCAGCAGGAGGTGGAGATCCAGTTCTTTACCAACACTTATTCTGATTTTTCGGACATCCAGAAGTGTACATCCTAATCCTGCCTGGATTCGGAATCATCTCCCACGTCGTAGCCTACTACGCAGGTAAAAAAGAACCTTTCGGTTACATAGGAATAGTATGAGCTATGCTATCTATTGGATTCCTAGGGTTTATTGTCTGAGCCCATCACATATTCACAGTAGGAATAGACGTAGATACTCGAGCATACTTTACATCCGCCACTATAATCATTGCTATTCCAACCGGAATCAAAGTATTCAGCTGACTAGCAACGCTGCATGGAGGAACAATCAAATGAGACCCACCTTTACTATGAGCCCTAGGATTTATCTTCCTATTCACCATTGGAGGATTAACAGGAATCGTACTTGCAAACTCTTCACTGGACATCGCATTACACGACACTTACTACGTAGTAGCCCACTTCCACTATGTACTATCCATAGGGGCAGTATTCGCAATTCTAGCAGGTTTCACACACTGATTCCCCCTATTCACTGGCTACACTCTACACTCCACATGAGCTAAAGCCCACTTCGGAGTAATATTTGTAGGAGTTAATCTAACCTTCTTCCCACAACACTTCCTTGGCCTAGCTGGTATGCCACGACGATACTCAGACTACCCAGATGCCTACACATTATGAAACACTATTTCCTCAGTAGGCTCACTAATTTCTATAACAGCCGTAATCATACTAATATTTATAATCTGAGAAGCCTTCGCATCTAAACGCAAAGCTTTCCAACCAGAACTGGTCAGCACAAATATTGAATGAATCCACGGCTGCCCACCTCCATATCACACATTCGAAGAACCAGCCTTTGTCCAAGTACAAGAAAGGAAGGAGTCGAACCCTCATATGTTGGTTTCAAGCCAACCGCATTACACCACTGATGCTTCTTTCTTATAAGAGGTGTTAGTAAAATTATTACATAGCCTTGTCAAGGCTAAATTACAGGTTAAACCCCAGTACACCTCTACAACCATGGCCAACCACTCACAATTCGGCTTCCAAGACGCTTCATCCCCAATCATAGAAGAATTAGTAGAATTCCATGATCATGCCTTAATAACTGCCTTAGCCATCTGCAGTCTAGTGCTTTACCTGCTAGCCTTCATACTTAGTGAAAAACTATCATCGAGCACAGTGGACGCTCAAGAAATTGAACTAGTCTGAACAATTTTACCTGCAGTAGTACTTATTATACTTGCTCTACCATCCCTACAAATCCTATACATGATAGACGAGGTCAACGAACCAGACCTTACCATAAAAGCTATCGGTCACCAATGATACTGAACCTACGAATATACAGACTTCAAAGACCTGACATTCGACTCCTACATAATCCCCACTGCAGACCTCCCACTAGGCCACTTCCGACTACTAGAAGTAGACCATCGTGTGGTTGTACCAATAGAATCACCAGTTCGAGTTATTGTAACTGCTGATGACGTCCTACACTCATGAGCTGTTCCAAGCCTAGGTGTTAAAACTGACGCAATTCCAGGACGATTAAACCAAACTTCATTCACAGCCTCCCGGCCCGGAATTTTTTACGGACAGTGCTCAGAAATCTGCGGAGCCAACCACAGCTTCATACCAATCGTAGTAGAATCAGTCCCATTAGCTAACTTCGAAAACTGATCCTCTCTAATTTCATCTCAATCATTAAGAAGCTATGAACCAGCACTAGCCTTTTAAGCTAGAGAAAGAGGGACATACACCCTCCTTAATGATATGCCACAACTAAATCCTAATCCATGATTTTTTATCATGCTAACTTCATGACTCACCTACTCAATAATCATTCAACCTAAACTACTATCCTTCATTTCAACAAATCCACCATCCAACAAACTATCTGCACCAACAACCACCACTCCCTGAACCTGACCATGAACCTAAGCTTTTTCGATCAATTTTCAAGCCCATCACTACTGGGAATCCCCCTTATTCTAATCTCAATAACATTTCCAGCTCTTCTATTACCCTCCATAAACAACCGATGAATTACTAGTCGCCTATCTACCCTTCAACTGTGACTTACTAACCTAATCACAAAACAATTAATGATGCCATTAGACAAAAAAGGCCACAAATGAGCCCTAATCTTAACATCCCTAATAATGTTCTTACTACTAATCAACCTACTAGGGCTACTGCCATACACATTTACCCCAACCACCCAACTATCCATAAACCTCGCCCTGGCCTTCCCCCTATGACTAGCCACACTACTCACAGGATTACGAAACCAACCATCAGTCTCTCTAGGACATTTACTACCAGAAGGAACCCCAACTCCATTAATCCCTGCCCTAATCCTAATTGAAACGATCAGCCTCTTAATTCGCCCACTAGCCTTAGGTGTGCGACTGACTGCCAATCTCACAGCAGGACATTTACTAATCCAATTAATCTCCACCGCCACTGTCACCCTAGCCTCAACAATGCCAATAGTCTCACTCATTACATTACTAGTTCTATTCCTACTAACCATCCTAGAAGTAGCAGTAGCTATAATTCAAGCCTACGTCTTCGTCCTACTTCTAAGCCTATACCTACAAGAAAATATCTAACCTATAATGGCTCACCAAGCACACTCTTACCACATAGTAGACCCAAGCCCATGACCTATTTTTGGAGCGGCCGCCGCCCTCCTTACTACATCCGGCCTAACAATATGATTCCACTACAACTCCCCATACCTCCTTATCACAGGACTAACATCCACTATCCTAGTTATAATCCAATGATGACGTGATATTGTGCGAGAAAGCACATTCCAAGGACATCACACACCTACAGTACAAAAAGGCCTACGATACGGAATAGTACTGTTCATTACATCAGAAGTATTCTTTTTCCTAGGATTCTTCTGAGCATTTTTCCACTCTAGCCTGGCCCCCACCCCAGAGCTAGGGGGACAATGACCCCCAGTAGGGATTAAACCCCTAAACCCAATAGACGTACCACTACTTAACACCGCTATCCTACTAGCCTCAGGAGTAACAGTCACATGAGCCCACCACAGCATCATAGAAGCTAACCGAAAACAAGCAATTCACGCCCTAACCTTAACAGTCCTACTAGGATTTTATTTCACCGCTCTTCAAGCTATAGAATACTACGAAGCTCCCTTCTCCATCGCTGACGGGGTATACGGCTCTACCTTCTTCGTTGCAACCGGGTTCCACGGCTTACACGTAATCATCGGATCTACATTCCTACTAGTATGCCTTCTACGCCTAATCAAATACCACTTTACCCCCAAACACCACTTCGGATTTGAAGCAGCAGCCTGATACTGACATTTCGTAGACGTTGTCTGATTATTCCTTTATATAACTATCTACTGATGAGGATCTTACTCTTCTAGTATATTAATTACAATAGACTTCCAATCTTTAAAATCTGGTTTAAACCCAGAGAAGAGTAATGAACATAATACTATTCATGCTCGTCATATCCATAACCCTAAGCATTCTATTAACCGCACTAAATTTCTGATTAGCCCAAATAAACCCAGACCCAGAGAAGCTATCTCCATATGAATGTGGCTTTGATCCTCTAGGGTCCGCCCGGCTGCCATTTTCAATTCGATTTTTCCTAGTAGCTATCCTATTCCTACTATTCGACCTGGAAATTGCCTTACTGCTGCCCCTACCATGAGCTATACAACTACAAACTCCCACCCTGACACTAATATGAACCTCTATTCTAGTAATTCTACTCACTCTAGGACTAATCTACGAATGAACTCAAGGGGGACTAGAATGAGCAGAATAACAGAAAGTTAGTCTAACAAAGACAGTTGACTTCGACTCAACAGATTATAGCTAACACCCTATAACTTTCTTAATGACCATCCTGCACCTAAGTTTCTACTCCGCCTTCACCCTAAGCAGCCTAGGCCTAGCTTTTCATCGAACCCACCTAATCTCAGCTTTACTATGCTTAGAAAGCATGATACTATCCCTGTACATTGCCCTATCCATATGACCAATCCAAACCCAATCATCCTCCCACACTCTAGTACCCATCCTCATACTATCATTTTCTGCTTGTGAAGCAGCCACAGGACTAGCACTACTAGTTGCCTCCACCCGAACCCACGGTTCTGACCACTTACATAACTTCAACCTACTACAATGCTAAAAATCATAATTCCAACAATTATACTCCTACCACTAACTTTCCTATCCCCCAGCAAGCACCTATGAACTAATACTACAGCACACAGCCTACTAATTGCTGCTATCAGCCTCCAATGACTAGTCCCAACGTACTATCCAAACAAAGGACTAACTCCTTGAACCTCAATCGACCAAATTTCCTCACCACTTTTAGTCCTATCATGCTGACTGCTTCCCCTCATAATCATAGCAAGCCAAAACCATCTGGAACAAGAACCTACCATCCGCAAACGAATATTCATCACAACAATCGTCCTAGTCCAACCATTCATCCTACTAGCTTTCTCAGCCTCAGAACTAATACTGTTCTATATCTCATTCGAAGCCACCCTAATCCCAACCCTAATCTTAATCACACGATGAGGAAACCAACCCGAACGACTAAACGCAGGAATCTACCTATTATTCTACACACTCGCTAGCTCACTACCACTATTAATCGCCATCCTACACCTGCACAACCAAATCGGTACTCTATTCTTCCCAATACTCAAACTATCACATCCAATGGTATCTTCCTCATGAACAGGCCTACTATCTAGCTTAGCCTTACTTACAGCCTTCATAGTTAAAGCTCCACTATATGGCTTACATCTATGACTACCCAAAGCCCATGTAGAAGCCCCAATTGCAGGATCCATACTACTAGCCGCCCTACTCTTAAAACTCGGAGGATATGGAATCATACGAGTTACTATCCTAGTAAACCCCTCCCTAAATAACCTCCACTACCCATTCATCACACTAGCACTATGAGGAGCAGTAATAACGAGCGCCATCTGCCTGCGACAAATCGACTTAAAATCATTAATCGCTTACTCTTCCGTAAGCCACATAGGTCTAGTTGTCGCCGCAACCATAATCCAAACCCAATGAGCATTTTCAGGAGCAATAATCCTAATAATTTCACATGGACTAACTTCATCAATACTATTCTGCCTAGCCAACACAAACTATGAACGTACCCACAGCCGAATCCTCTTACTCACACGAGGACTTCAACCTCTATTACCACTAATAGCCACCTGATGACTACTAGCCAACTTAACAAACATAGCACTACCCCCAACAACCAACTTAATAGCAGAACTAACCATCGTGATCTCCCTATTCAACTGATCCTCACTAACACTAATCCTGACCGGGGCCGCAATATTATTAACTGCCTCCTATACCTTATATATACTTATCACCACGCAACGAGGAGCACTACCATCACACATCACCTCAATCCAAAACTCCTCTACACGAGAACACCTCCTAATATCCTTACACATAATTCCTATAATCCTACTTATCTTCAAACCCGAACTTATCTCAGGTATCCCAATATGCAAGTATAGTTTCAACCAAAACATTAGACTGTGATTCTAAAAATAGAAGTTAAAACCTTCTTACCTGCCGAGGGGAGGTTAAACCAGCAAGAACTGCTAATTCTCGCATCTGAGTCTAAAACCTCAGCCCCCTTACTTTCAAAGGATAACAGTAATCCAATGGTCTTAGGAACCAGTAATCTTGGTGCAAATCCAAGTGAAAGTAATGGATACACCACTAATCATAAATACATTTATACTACTTACTCTAGCAACCCTTTCTACCCCAATTATCTTTCCACTTCTATCAGACAACCTAAAGAACACCCCAACAATCATCACAAGCACTGTCAAAACCTCTTTCATAATCAGCCTAGTACCAATAACCATTTACATGTACTCAGGCACAGAAAGCCTCACCTACTTATGAGAATGAAAATTCATCATAAACTTTAAAATTCCAGTCAGCCTAAAAATAGACTTTTACTCACTGACTTTCTTCCCAATCGCCCTATTCGTATCCTGATCCATTCTACAATTCGCAACATGATATATAGCTTCAGACCCATACATCACAAAATTCTTTACCTACCTCCTGCTATTCTTAATCGCCATACTCATCTTAATTATCTCTAACAACCTATTCCTACTATTCATTGGATGAGAAGGAGTAGGAATCATATCATTTCTACTAATTAGCTGATGACACGGCCGAGCAGAAGCCAACACAGCGGCCTTACAAGCCGTAATATACAACCGAGTAGGAGACCTAGGACTTATCCTATGCATAGCATGACTAGCATATACCATAAACACATGAGAAATCCAACAAATCTCTGCAAACCAAACTCCAACGCTACCACTCCTAGGACTAATCCTAGCAGCAGCAGGTAAATCCGCCCAATTTGGCCTCCACCCATGACTCCCAGCAGCTATAGAAGGCCCAACCCCAGTATCTGCTTTACTCCATTCCAGCACTATAGTAGTAGCCGGAATTTTCCTGCTAATTCGAACTCACCCACTAATAAGCAACAATCCTACTGCTCTAACCCTATGTCTATGCCTAGGAGCCATTTCTACCTTATTCGCAGCTACATGTGCTCTAACCCAAAATGACATCAAAAAAATCATCGCTTTTTCTACATCAAGCCAACTAGGACTAATAATAGTAACAATCGGACTAAATCTTCCTCAACTAGCTTTTCTGCATATCTCAACCCACGCATTCTTCAAAGCCATACTATTCCTATGCTCAGGGTCTATCATTCACAACTTAAATGGCGAACAAGATATCCGAAAAATAGGAGGACTACAAAAAATACTTCCAACTACTACCTCCTGCCTAACCATCGGAAACATAGCCCTGATAGGCACACCATTCTTAGCAGGATTCTACTCAAAAGACCAAATCATCGAAAGCCTAAACACCTCGTACCTAAACACCTGAGCCCTTCTACTAACCCTACTAGCCACATCATTCACTGCAATCTACACTATTCGAATAACCCTACTAGTACAAACAGGCTTCCCACGAATTCCCCCCCTAACCCCAATAAATGAAAACAACCCAGCAATTTTATCACCAATTACTCGACTAGCTCTAGGAAGCATTACAGCAGGATTCCTAATTACTTCATTCATCCTCCCAACAAAAACTCCACCAACAACCATACCACTGTCTATCAAAATAACAGCTATTGTAGTTACAATTCTAGGTATCATATTAGCCCTAGAGCTATCAAAAATAACCCAAACCCTAATTATACCTAAACAAAACTATTTCTCAAACTTTTCCACATCACTAGGATATTTCAATCCCCTAGCACACCGATTCACCACAATAAAATTACTAAGCGGAGGCCAAAACATTGCCTCACACCTAATTGACCTATCCTGACTAAAAACCGTAGGACCAGAAGGACTAGCCAGCTTACAAACAATAGCATCAAAAACAGCCACTACTCTTCACACTGGCCTAATCAAAGCATACCTAGGCTCATTTGCCCTATCAATCATCATCATCCTAATCTCAATATACAGAAAAACCACCTAATGGCCCTCAACTTACGTAAAAACCACCGACTACTAAAAATCATTAACGATTCCCTAATCGACCTTCCTACTCCATCAAATATCTCAGCTTGATGAAACTTTGGATCACTACTAGGCATCTGCCTCATTACACAAATCGTTACAGGACTACTACTAGCCATACATTACACAGCAGACACCACCCTAGCTTTCACTTCTGTAGCACACACATGCCGAAACGTCCAATTCGGATGACTAATCCGAAATCTACACGCAAATGGAGCCTCATTCTTTTTCATCTGCATCTACCTACATATCGGCCGAGGATTTTACTACGGTTCATACTTAAACAAAGAGACTTGAAATATCGGAGTTATCCTACTCCTCACCCTAATAGCAACAGCCTTCGTCGGATACGTACTCCCCTGAGGACAAATATCATTCTGAGGGGCTACAGTAATTACCAACCTATTCTCAGCAATCCCTTACATCGGCCAAACACTAGTAGAATGAGCTTGAGGAGGATTCTCAGTAGACAACCCAACATTAACCCGATTCTTCGCTCTTCACTTCCTCTTACCATTCATCATCGCAGGATTAACACTAGTTCACCTAACATTCCTGCACGAAACAGGCTCAAACAACCCACTTGGAATTCCTTCAGACTGTGATAAAATCCCATTTCACCCATACTACTCCATCAAAGATTTTCTAGGACTAGCACTAATACTCATCCCATTCATCACTTTAGCACTATTCCAGCCAAACCTACTAGGAGACCCAGAAAATTTCACGCCCGCCAACCCCCTAGTCACTCCGCCCCATATCAAACCCGAATGATACTTCCTATTTGCATATGCTATCTTACGATCAATTCCAAACAAACTAGGAGGTGTACTAGCTCTAGCTGCTTCAGTACTAGTCCTATTCCTCATCCCCCTGCTACACACATCCAAACAACGATCAATAACTTTCCGACCCCTATCACAAATCCTATTCTGAATCCTAGTCACCAACTTACTAATCCTAACATGAGTTGGAAGCCAACCAGTCGAACACCCATTCATTATCATCGGCCAATTAGCCTCATTCACCTATTTCACAATCATTCTAGTCCTATTCCCAATTGTAAGCATACTAGAAAACAAACTATTAAATCTATAACAAACTCTAATAGTTTATGAAAACATTGGTCTTGTAAGCCAAAGATTGAAGATTACACCCCTTCTTAGAGTTTACCCACATCAGAAAGAAAGGAATCAAACCTTTATCACCAACTCCCAAAGCTGGAATTTTAAACTAAACTACTTTCTGACCTACCCACCTAAACCGCCCGAATTGCCCCCCGAGATAATCCCCGCACAAGCTCTAAAACCACAAACAAAGTCAACAACAGACCCCACCCAGCAATTAAAAAAAATCCAGCCCCCAACGAATAAAACATAGCAACACCACCAAAATCCAATCGAACCAACGACAAACCTGTATTATTCACCGTCCCCACCTCCACATAAGAATCAAAAACCCCCCCAATGACTACCCCAACTACAACAACCAACCCTATTCCTAGACCATAACCAAGAACCCGTAAATCAACTCACGACTCAGGATACGGATCCGCAGCTAATGACACCGAATAAACAAATACAACTAACATTCCACCTAAATAAACCATAACCAAAACCAAAGACACAAAAGAAACCCCTAAACTAGCCAATCACCCACATCCAGCAACAGAAGCCACAACCAACCCTACAACCCCATAATAAGGAGAGGGATTAGACGCAACCGCCAACCCTCCCAAAACAAATAACAAACTCATAAATAAAACAAAAATTATCATAAATTCCCGCCAGGACTCTATCCAGGATCTACGGCTTGAAAAGCCATTGTTATTAACATTTAACTACAGGAACCCTAGATCGTACATTACATCCGGCCCCCCCCTTCCCCCCCCSKYCATGTTTTTMTATGKATTACARGGTATGTATTACTTTGCATAATATTATTGTCCACATCAGACATTATATCAATGCAGTATATTCCAAATACTAAGTAATGCTTCTCCTAACCAAACTCAAATATTACAGCCCATGACAACCCAAATGGCCATGCAACGACACGAGGCACAATCCACTTCCAAGTACAGTAAACCCAGATCATCCTACCCAACAGCACAACACAAGCGTCGCCCAAGATCGATAATGCTTTATAGTACATATCAACTCCCAACCAAACGAATAATGTCCCAGCACATAACTCCATCCACAGAGCCCATACGTTTAGCCCACCTCCTAGGTAAACAACTATAGCCAACAGCCTTCAAGTACTCCCAAGCCAGAGAACCTGGTTATCTATTAATCGTAATCCTCACGAGAACCGAGCTACTCAACGTAGATTCTACCCTAAATGACCAGCTTCAAGCGCATACTTTCCCCCTACACCCTCGCCCAACTTGCTCTTTTGTGCCTCTGGTTCCTATCTCAGGGCCATAACCTTCCCGATTCCTTCCTACTTGCTCTTCACAGATACAAGTGGTCGGTTGAACACTCCCCCCTTTGCCTCGTTATCGCGGCATCCGACCGTTTCTACACTTGTTTTCTTTTTGGGGTCTCTTCAATAAGCCCTTCAAGTGCGTAGCAGGAGATATCTTCCTCTTGACATGTCCATCACATGACTATCGAGCGGCTGGATGCCCGCAGGCGTGTACCAAATGTCATGGTTGAACGGATAAGGTCGTCGCAAACTTGGCACTGATGCACTTTTACCCCATTCATGGTGGGTCCCCCAGCTACCTATAAAGTAGCCAATAATGTTATGGTTGGTGGGCATATTATTTTTATATTCAACTTCTAGGCATTTTCACCTAAACCACAATTTTTCATTCTTTTTTTTATCGTTTCATTTTCATTTTGCAAATTTAACAAAATTAACAACAACATTTATATAACAACCACCTACATTTGTCCAAACATTCATCATTCATTTGCTTGCATTTAACCTTCCTCTATCTATCCATATTCACAACCTAACGATCATCACAACATTCATTCATTATCTTGATTTATCAACACGGCCAAAATTCAAATAAACCAAAAACACAAAAACACAATGTAAAAACACTCCCCAACAAACACCAACACCACGCTCAAGGAAACCCACTACCAAACTAAATCCCCCAACCCCATACTAAACCAAACACGCCACAAATCAAAATATCAAAAACAYYAAAAACACACTAAAAACACACTAAAAACACACTAAAAACACACTAAAAACACACTAAAWRCTAAAAACATGCTAAAAACATGCTAAAAACATGCTAAAAACATGCTAAAAACATGCTAAAAACATGCTAAAAACATGCTAAAAACATGCTAAAAACATGCTAAAAACATGCTAAAAACATGCTAAAAACATGCTAAAAACATGCTAAAAACATGCTAAAAACATGCTAAAAACATGCTAAAAACATGCTAAAAACATGCTAAAAACATGCTAAAAACATGCTAAAATACCATCAAACCACTACCCAAAC